AAATATAAATTATTACTACTGGCAATATTATAAATGAAATTATAACACATAACATAAAAACAAAGTCTAACTCTAATTTTAAATCTATATTTAAATAATAAAATAGTATAAAAGTAAAAAATATGTTTAAATATATATATATTGATAATATAGAAAAAATTACTATCCTTAGACCCATAAAGAAATTATCTAAGGTTAAAATATTTAAAATTATTAATTTTGGTGTAAATCCAGATAACGGTGGTAAACCTCTTAAAGACAAAATTAATAATATAATACTAAATAAGTTACTAAAAGAAATTTTATTTATTCTAAATAACATTGATATACTTTTAATATTAACAAATGTCATAATAAAAAAGATTGGTAACACTAATAATGTGTATATAATAAAGTAAATAATACTTAATATTTTATAAACTCCACTTAAGACTCTTATTATTCAACCTAAATGTGAAATAGATGAATAAGCTATCAAAGCACGCAAATCAGATTGTATACACCCAGCGCAGCCACCAATAAACACATTAATCAACCTAACAAATAAAAATAGCTTATTTAACCTATTAATGTAAAAAATCAAAATTAATAAAGGGCCTAATTTCTGTCACGTTCTAAGAATTATACACCTTACCCACCTAATGGATTTCATTACTGAAGTATATCAAAAGATAAATGGAAATGACCCCATCTTTATAAGAATTGCTATAACCAAAATGTATACTATTACTACTTCAAAGTTAGACAAATTGAATGAATAAAAAATTGAGATTACTAATATAGCAGAAGCTAAAGACTGAATAATAAAGTATTTTACAGCCCCCTCTTCTTCATTATCTGTATTACCTCATATAATTACTGGAATGAACATAAACATGTTTAGTTCCAAACAAACTCAAAGCCTAAACCAAGAGTTACAGGATGCTATTATAAATGTTCTTAAAACTAAAACAGTTACAGATATAAATATTACAGATGAAAATTTCATAAAGAAGCAATGAACAAACATCTATATCGGGTTAGAAGCCCAACAATTACTCCTTAATTCATTCAATCTAAAGGACCTTCTATTCATTCATGAATCAAACCAATAAATAGTAACATTATGATAAATAAAAAAATATAGATGCAATCATCAACTAATCTTAATAATGGAGTCGGTATTAATAAAACAATTTCAATATCAAAAATAATAAAAATAATCCCTAACAAAAAAAAACGAGTAGAGAATGGAACTCGTGCACTATTTAAATTATCAAACCCGCATTCAAAAGGTCTTAATTTTTGAAGATTTAATTTATTTTTAAAATAAATAAAGCGGGATATAAAGAATAAAATCATCGGAATTAATAAACAAATAAGAAGCATAAATAAAAATGTGACCACTTGATTAAAACCTTATAAGATTTCTCACAATTAAAAATTGTATGCTTTTATCAAGCTCTTTAATCAAAACACTAGAATCTACTCATATTTAACTTCATCAATGTTATCCGTTATTCCGGCTTAGTGTTAAAATAAAATAAAAATTAATTTAATTACAGTAAATACACCAATTCTCAATGGAAGAAATATTATTCATGTTAAACCTATTAATAAATCATAACGTATACGAGGGTACGTGGCTCGCACTCAAATAAACAAACTTGAAAATAATATAGTAAATACAATTATACCGATTGATAAAAATTTTAATAAGCATGTTATAAAAACTAATGATGTAACTAATCTCATAAATAAAATATTACAATATTCAGCTATAAAGATTAAAGCAAAGAGACTAGAACCATACTCAATATTGAAACCAGAAACTAACTCAGATTCCCCTTCAGCAAAATCGAATGGAGTTCGATTAGTCTCTGCTAAATTAGTTACAAATCATATTACCACAACAGGAAATAATATAAATAAAATTATTGAATACCTTACTAATCTAATTTTTCTTATATCTATACTTATTTTAACTACTAGTCCAATCAATAAGATTAAAGCTATTCTAATCTCATAAGAGATTGTCTGTGCTACTCCACGTAAGGAGCCTAACAAAGCATATTTTGAATTCGACCTTCAACCAGAAAGTAACACAGAATAAACATTAACCGATCTCACGCATAAAAAAAATAAAACACTATACTTAAATCATCACCCAGGATTATTAGATGGGAATAAGGATCATAAAAATAACGCTAAAATTAATCTTAACATCGGACCACATACAAAATATAACTTATTAGAAGAAACTGGAAAATTTTGCTCTTTTAAAAATAGTTTTATTGCATCAGCCATAGGCTGTGGTAATCCTAAAAGCATTACTTTATTTGGACCTTTACGTAATTGTCTGTATCCTAAATATTTACGCTCAAGAAGAGTAAAGAAGGCTATAGCTATTAATGCTATAATGAGCCTAATCAATAATGAAATAATCTGTAACACTTATACAAGAGTTTACTCATTTTTAGGGTTTAAACCTAATGCACTAATCTGCCATTGTATATGTTATTGAATAACTCTTTTTAAACGCAAATTAAGTGTTCTAATATAAACTAAATAACAAAGTCACTAAATGAATCGAACATTTATTTTAGACTTTCAAAATCTATAGTTTCCATAAACAAGTAACTAATAAGTGAAATAATTCATTTATTGAACCTAAATCAATTGCATTAATCTGCCAACTTATTAAAATTAACAACATTAATTCTATAATAGAAATGATTAGGTCCTTTCGTACAACAACCATAAATATTAATTTATTGTAGATAGAATCTAACCTGGCTCACGCCGGTCTGAACTCAACTCATGTAAAAATTTAAGGGTTGAACACACCCCCTTACTAAAGCTCTTGCGCCATGCAGGTTTCTTAAGTCAACATCGAGGTGCCAAACATTATATTAGATATGTACTCCTGTATAAAATTAGCCTGTTACCCCTAAAGTAACTTAATCTTCTGATCTAATAAAGGGTCAAATAAAGATTTATAGTTCATAAATAAATGTGATGTTTTATAAATCACAGATCGCCCCAATCAAATTTTATATAAACTTACTTTATAGTAAAATTAAGCTTTATAGGGTCTTCTTGTCTTACAATTAAATCTAGGCTTCTCCACACTAAAGATTAAGTTAGATAGGTAGTATAGAGACAGTCAATTTTTCGTAATCCCCTTCATACCAGTTTACAATTAATAAACAATTTATTATGCTACCTTTGCACAGTCAGAATACTGCGGCCATTCAACTTATCATTGGGCAGGGCTTACCTTAAATTATTATATCATAAGGAAATGTTTTTGTTAAACAGTCGAAAATTTACTTTGCCGAATTCATTTATACCATTTAAATTACTACTAATATTTACAATATATTTATATTAAATAATTCATATGTTATTCTATTTTATTGCTCCATTAGTTACTAACAATATAATTCCTACGATAAAGTATTTATAATGACTGATTCTAAGCCTACATGTTATAATTTAACATAAAATAGGTTCATTATTAGGGCTTATCCCCTAAAAATCAAAATTTTATAAATTCACTAATTTATAGTAACAATAGAAACTAGCTATAACTTTATGCGATTAGTATATAACTTCTAAAACATAATTTTTATAAATTAATGCAACAATTATTTATAAGTTCTGAACAATTATATTTTAGCTCATTAAAGTTTCGAGAAGTTAGTATTAACAATATATCTTGTAAACCCATAATGCAAAAGGTACGATATCCTACTATATTCAAATTTAACACCATCACTGTTCTATTTTATAATACCTCTTCTTATTTTTTAATTTATAATATTAATAAGTAATTGATCAGATTAAAAAAATTTCTTTCTAGTGTAAATAAAATACATTAAATATATGCTATAATCTGATAGATACAATTTCCATTACATCTACTATGTTACGACTTATCCTTTATAAAGGAGTGACGGGCGATTTGTACATATTTCTAACCTATTTCATTAAATTTAATCAATTTAATTACTATCAAGTCCTGCTTCATATCTAGATTTAACTAAATAATTAGAACGTTTAAATAAATGTAGCACACTCTCACCTAATCATTGGCTGCGCTTGGACCTGACTATCTATATGATGCTATATATCTCACATTATTCTATAGAATCATGTATAACGGCAGTACACATACTGTCTTTCAAGATTAGGACTAAAAAACGTGGACTATCAAATTAAGATACATGCCACCCTGATTGAATAAAATACCGCCATATTCTTTGGTTTTTAAGCTAAAGCTCGTAGTCCCCAATTTATATATTGAATAAAAATAAAAGGGTATCTAATCCTTGTTTTAATTTAGATCTTTATTATGATAACATCAATTCATTAATACTAAATTTTACCTTACTTATTGTTTAAATTATCATTATAAAATTTTTATATTTAGATTTCTATTGTCTAACCGCTGCGGCTGGCACAATATTGGCCAAATTTAAATTCCTCCACAATTTCATGTAATTACACATAAATAAATTTATCTACTGCCATATAGTACATTATATATTCATACTACACATAAATTATTTTTACAAAATAAGCATATAGACCTAAGAAAGTACTAAATTGATAGCTAGAATTAAACTATTAATAAGAGAATAAATCATTTTTGGGGCATGAACCCATTAGCTTAGGCTTAGCTTATCTTATTATAGAATTAAAATAATTTCCTTTAAACTTGCAATTTAATGTTGTTCATCAACTAAATCCTAATAAAATAAATAAATTTAGCTTAAATAATAATAGCAACGATGGGACAATTATATAAATTAACATAATATAGTCCTTTAATCAAACCATTTTATACACACCTAAATAATTCCTCCACCCACCATGATTAATAACAGCATACATATTTAATGAATAGCAAAGTGTCAAGAAACTAATTATACCGATTACTACCAACGACCCACTACTAATAAATGTAATACTTATTATAATTGAGATCTCTCTTACTAAATTAATAAAGGGAGGAGCTGCTATATTTATAATACTAAATAAAAATCAAAATAACCTTACTATAGGTACTACTAATAATGTACCTTTACACACAAGAATTCTACGTGAATTACATGAATCATAATTTATGTTTGCTATGATGAATAAAGCCGAAGACCTAAATCCATGAGATACTATTATTATTATTCTCCCAAATAGTCCAATTTTACATGAAGATAATGCCCCTATCAATATTAATCCTATATGACTTACAGATGAATAAGCAATTAATGACTTTAAATCAATCTGGCGTAAACAAATAAACCTCCTAACAACCCCACCAAGTAAACTAAACCTCAATAATATAGGAATTATACTCAAATTTAATCACGGGTACAAAAGCCCTGTTCGAATAATCCCATAACCACCTAATTTTAACAAAATACTAGCCAAAATAACAGAGCCGGACACAGGAGCTTCAACATGAGCTTTTGGTAATCAAAGATGGAAAGGATATATTGGTAATTTTACTAAAAACCCCAACAAAGACATCAATCATCAAGACTCAATAAAATACATATTCACAAATACTGGTCATATGAAAAATCTTAATCTACTATTGCAATACCCCATAAATAGAATACAACACAATATAGGTAATGAACCCATAACAGTGTATATAACTAAATATAGACTAGCCTGTAATCGTTCAGGTTGGTAGCCTCACTTTATAATTAATCATATAGTTGGAATCAAAGAAAACTCAAATAAAATATAAAATAATACAATATTAACTTGTCTAAATCTTATTAATAAAATTAATATCAACAACAATGTCAACTTCAAAAATAAATTGTATTCTATACACTTATATAAATATTTAAATCTACAAATTACTATTATAATACACACTCATATGGTTAACATAATCAGCAAAAATGATATTGAATCAATCATTCTTCAATCTCTTACTTTGACTAAGACCATATCTCAATTGACATAATAAAATAAAAAATTTAATAGCCTCAACATAATAATCAAAATAAATACAATTCAAATGTACCCCAAATTTAAAAATATTAAAAGCCCAATTATAGGTAAAAATAACTTTAACATTTAGATATTGACAATAAATTTACTATATCAGACCCATATGATCGTGATATAATAACTAAAATAGATAAACCAAGACTAGTTTCACAAGCCCTTACACTTAAAACTATCACACTAATTATAGGAATTCTTATCTCAATGAATATAGAGGACCCAATCAATATAAACATTACTGACAATATCATTGCTTCTAATGACAATAAAATCATTAATAATGAAGTAGCATGAAATACTACATTAACTACGCATATAATCGGAACAATTAACAACAACGCATACAACACAACTTAGAGGGTAAACCCAAATAATGAATTACAAATATCACTGCAAATGCTTTCTAAGCACTCAGAATATAAAAAAAAAATTTAAATCTCCAAAATTTATGTTATACTTTAACTATATTCTGATATAGTATTTTATACCCCTTTAAAATGAAAATCTAATGTGCTATACACCATATATAATATTTAGAAAATTTATTTATTTTACCATCTTCAGTGGCATGATTTACTTAATCTATCTAAATTACCTTAACCCCACAAGAATTATAAGACAAGTAAATAAAACCATTTTCACCAACATTCATATCAGTTCCCAATTCATGAATTTAATAAAGTATCTATATAATCAATTTAGGAATTCATGTATCCCGTAGCCACCTAAATACTCCAATCACGATTGATCTAACAATTCTAAACATAATTTAGTGTTAGGTATGAAACCCAGAATTACTTGAGTTCTCAAGGGTACTATAAACCACATGTAATTATTTATTAATTGAGTAGGAAATTCTACATCCAGGGCTATAACACTTCATAATAAAGCAAACAAAAACCCAACAAAAATAATAAATAAAGKTATTGATATAACTAACTTATCAATATWAACTAAGGTATAAAAATTAGGATAAATTCATAAAAGAATGCATCTCATACATACAGTCATTAAGCCCATAATGAATATAGGAACTGCAACATTCTTATTTTCATTTAATGAAACTAATACACAATATATAGGTACTATTCATAATAAATTGATACAAAACCGTAATCTATAAAAAACCGTAATCCCAATAGATACATATATTAATACTACAACCCTTACTGACCAACTATTATAGATTAGTAACTCTAGAATTTGATCTTTAGTATAAAATGAGGATAAAAACGGGAAGCMCCCTATAGCCATTCTAGACAAAAGAATAGATAAAGATGTTAATGGTATTTGTAAGGATAGGTTTCCAATCCATCGTAAATCTTGACTATGAAAAAAATTCATAATCAAATTACCTGCACAAATAAATAACAATGCCTTAAATAATGCATGCCTAACTATATGTAAGTAAGCTAAATCTAACATATTTAACCTCAATGTTATTATTATTAGACCTAACTGGCTTAGAGTAGATAAAGCAATAATTTTCTTTATATCTCACTCAACAGAGGCAGCAAGACCAGATATAACTATAGTCATAATGGAAACCAATAGCAATACTATATTAAAATAATTAAAGCAATATAAAAAATCATAAAACCGAATCAGTAAAAACACCCCAGCAGTCACTAAAGTTGATGAATGTACTAATGCTGACACTGGAGTTGGGGCTGCCATCGCAGCTGGTAGCCATCTGCTGAATGGGATTTGAGCCCTTTTCGTTATCCCCGCACCTAGAATTAATATAACTTGAGTCTTATTTTCATATATATTAATGAATCATATATCTACAGAATATTCAATGAACACTGACCAACAMAATAAAAACAATTGGAAATCAATAATAATACATCACCAATCCGATTTGTGATTGCTGTAATCATACCAGCCCCTAATGATTTTGAGTTTAAATAATAAATAACTAAAATATATGAAGTAATTCCTAACCCATCTCAGCCAATCAATAGGAACGCCAAAATAGGGATGAGGATTTCTAATTTTTGGTGCCTTATAACAAATTTGTTGATAAAAAAAATCCCCTCGGGAAATTTTAAAAAAAAAAACGAATAAATTTTCAATTTTTTTTTTTTTTTTTCTAAGGGGACTTATTTCCGATTCGAAGAAATAAATAATACAATAGATGAAAATAAAAAACGTTTTAAAGAAGTGGAAAGTTTGACAAAAATGTTTTTTTAGATATTTCCAAAACCCCTTTGTAGCCAATTGGAGCATTAATAATGAATCAAAATAAAATAAGACCCTACTACATAGCCTTTTTCTATAAAACAAAAACGGTATTACCCCCAAAAAAAAAACAAAGCACAACACGATGATTGATAGAATTTCTATATTTCTGAAACCACAACTCAGTAAAATTATTTTTTAACAAGCATAATGTTTTTGTAATTAATTTCAAGAAATAATAATTCTAGAAAATCAATCTATTAAATTCACACCTAAAATCAAATTTGACTTTCAACTGCTATATTCTTTGTAAGAGAAATTAATCTCTATTTTCGCCGAAAGAAAACGCAATAATTCGCTTTTTCAAATTAAGAATGATCATCAGTATATAGTGAAAGAAGTAAGCAAAAAATGTAACCTTGAATTATACAAATACCAACCTCAAAGAGCCCCTCGACGACGGACATACACGAAGGGTCTAACTGATGAATATTAAAACAATTTATAAAAAAGTCTTTCGATGTGGTGATTAAGCGATAGGCGATCTGATATACGTCAGTTGCAGCAAGACGAAATGATAAAGTCAGTGGACGGACTGAGATTCTAACTGTTTCAATAAGGACTAAAAATGGGTTTAGTCAGTCTGGGGCTCCTGATGGGAGAAGATGTGCAATAAATTCTTTTTTGTTATATGCAATGCTTGACGAGAGTGATGATAGTCAAAGAGGAAGACCAAAAGTTAGTGTAAAGATTAGGTGAGAAGTAAGGGAGAACGAGAATGCGACTAATCCAATTAGATTTATTGAAATAATGATTAAGAATAGAGCTGAAAGAATAAGTTGAGATCCTTTCAGAGTCTTTCTTTTTGTTCGTATAGTTTGCTCGAGTATAACATATACTGGATGAATAGTAATAGATGGGATTCGTGATAATGCTAGTCATATTGCTGATCTTAAAAAAAAATATATAAAGAAGGGCACTATTATAACTAACACAATAATTGTTTTATTAAAAATAATAAATGAGTTGAATTGATAACTATCGAAGGATGAAAAAATGTCTATTAACATCAAGAGATAGATAAGATCTATTGTTAGCTTTGAAGGCTAATAGTTTGATTAACTTAAACTCTTATTTTAGTGAGTTTGATCAGGCTTCAATAGAAATTGGGCTAATAACAAAAAAGGAGAAGTATGTGATTGTAGCAATTTGGCCAGTTGTAATGTATGGCTCATCTACTGGGCGGCCTCCAATTCATGTTAGTACAATAAATGATGATAGGAAGACTCAGAATATAATTTTGTTAAATGGGTAAAAGTTTATAGAGTTTAGAGAAGGTAATTTTATAAGAGGCATGATATATATAATTAGAATGCCTGAAAAGGCTGCTACTACTCCCCCTAATTTATTTGGTACTGAACGCAGGATGGCATAAATTCAGAGGAAGTACCACTCTGGCTTAATATGTGTAGGAGTCATCGATGGATTAGCTGGTATGAAATTTTCTGAATCCCTAAACAAATTTGGTATAAAAAATACCAATATTAATAATAATAAAAAAGCAAGTAAAAACCCTAACAGATCTTTAATTAAATAATACGGATGAAACGTAATTCGATCTGAATCAGAAACTACACCCAACGGATTATTAGAACCAGTTTGATGTAAAAATAATAAATGAATAATAACAAAAGCTACTATTACAAAAGGTAGAACAAAATGGATAGAAAAAAATCGAGTTAGTGTTGGGTTACTAATAGAGAAGCCCCCTCATACCCACTCTACAATTGAGGTTCCACTATATGGAATTGTAGATAATAGATTTGTAATAACCGTTGCTCCTCAAAATCTCATTTGCCCTCAAGGTAAAACGTATCCTAAGAATGCTGTTGCTACTGTAAGAATAAACAAAACTACACCAATATTTCAAACCTCAATTAATACAAAGGATATGTAATAAATTCCCCGACCAATATGAATATATATAAATAAAAAAAATAAGGATGCTGCATTAGCATGAGTGTATCGAAGTATCCATCCAAAGTCTACATCACGCATAATATGAACAACTGAAGAAAATGCCAATTCAACATTCCTACAATAATGTATAGAGAGTAATAAACCAGTAATCAATTGAATAATTAGTATAAGGCCCAACAATGATCCATAATTTCATCAAATTGAAATATTCAGGGGGGCTGGTAAATCAACTATTGCCCCGTTTAAAACTTTTATAACTGGATGACTTTTTCGTAATTGTATTATCATATTTAAACGGTCGAAGGGGGCCTTTTGAACTATATACTAACTTTACAACAATTAGTATTATTAAAAGAAGAAATAAAATTATTAAAATCAATATATAAAAATAGCATCTATTATATATCGAATCGTATAATGACGCATATGTATATTTATAAGGCTTTATGTCACTATTTAATAACCTTATAAGGGATAATAAGCCAATAAATAAACTAAAAACAACTTTATTCAATCGAATAAATTGATTTGGGGTTAAAGCAACAAAATAAGAAAATATGACTAACATCCCCCCAACATAAATTAAAAAAATTATAAATGCAAATCAATTTCTAAATAAAATTGAAAATATATACGATAACATTAGTGAAATAAATAAAATATTTAACAATATAACTAAAGGGGTTCTAATAAATAGTATGTTTAAAAAAAGAATAACGATTAAAAAACAAAAAGAATCAATCATTTATTATTATAAGAATTGAACTTATTAAGTAGATTTCAAAAATCTATGTAAACCATTCACTTAACAATAAAGAACCCCATCAATAAATACATAAATATAAACAAATTCATACTACATCAACAAAATGTCAATATCAAGCTGAAACTTCAAACCCTAAGTGATGAACTTTCGAGTAATGTAATAATTTAGACCGAGATAATGAAATAAATAAAAAAATAGAACCAATTAATACATGAATTCCATGAAATCCAGTAGCTACAAAGAATACTGAACCATAAATTCTATCAGCAATAGAGAACGGTGAATTAAAATATTCTCCTACTTGCAAGGCAGTGAAATATACTCCCAATATAATAGTAATTCTTAAAGCATACACAAAATCTTTACGATTACCAGACTTTAAACTATGATGTGCTCAAGTTACAGTAACTCCAGAAGATAATAAAATAACAGTATTCAATAAAGGTACCCCAAAGGCATTAAGTGTTAATACCCCAACTGGAGGCCATACACACCCTACTTCCGGAGTTGGAACTAACCTTCTATGAAAAAAGGCTCAAAAAAAACCAAAAAAAAAACAAACCTCTGAGGTGATAAATAATATTATACCGAACTGTAATCCTTTTATCACAGCAATGGTATGATTCCCCTGATATGTGGATTCTCGAATTGTATCACGTCATCATAGGTATATGGCTAAGGGAAGCATTATTAAACCTAGTCATATACAATAGTTACTCACTTTATAATGGAATCAATTAGTCATTCCGATAGTCAATATTAAAGCACTTGATGAAGCTATTAATGGTCATGGTCTCAATTCTACTAAATGAAAAGGTATTCGAATCAATAATCTATTTATATATATACAAATATACATTTAACATGCAAAAAATAATTTTAAATTTACAATTTAATGTTTTCTTTAAACTAGCATATCTATAATGTTACTAAATCTTTATTCTTGGAAGGAACATGTACTAAATATACTAACATTATATCACTTATTTATGAGACGTTTTACGTAATGATAAGGAAAACTAAAATAAACAACATAATTTATTCATCATATATTTGTAATTAAATTCAATATGGTAACCCATAAAAAAATTAATGAATATAGTCAATGGATGGGAGATAATTGAGGCATCAAGGCTTAACTTATAGATTACTATAGCCTGACAAGCTATTATTATTATATTAACTAAAGCCTTAATATTTTTTTACTCATAAAATAAAATCTGATCTAGAAATTCTTTCAATACAAATAGGCATAAATCTATGGTTTACACCACAAATTTCTGAACATTGTCCATAATAGACCCCTGGTTTTAATATAAACATAGATACTTGATTTAATCGTCCCGGAACAGCATCTAATTTCACTCCTATTCTAGGTACAGTTCATGAATGAATTACATCAGCTGATGAAACCACTATTCGAGTTTCTTGTTTTATCGGCAAAACTAATCGACTATCAACTTCTAATAAACGATAGTCACTTAATTTTAATTCATCAATAGGTAGTATGTATGAATCAAATGAAATAAATGGAAAATCACCATATTGATAAGATCAGTATCACTGGTGACCAATAACCTTAATTGTTAATTTAGGGTCTACAACTTCATCTACTATATATAAAATTTGAATCGATGGGACCGCTATTGTAATAAGAATGATGGCTGGAACAACAGTTCATACTGTCTCAACTTCTTGAGCTTCTAAAATATAGCGATTAGTAAGATGACTAAGACACAACAAAATAAGAACATATCCAATAATCGATAAAACTAAAACCATCGTTAATATTATATAGTCATGGAAACCAGAAATATAAGATATACTGGGAGAGACCGAATCTTGTATTACTATTTGTCTTCATTTTGCCACCTAAGGGAGTTAGAAACTTACTTTTAATTAACAATTAAATGCAATTAATTTGCTTTCCCTTAATTTATATACTGGTACAATTTCATTATAAGAGTGATAACTCAATGGTGTATGCTGATCCAAGAGCTCTAGAGAAGCGGCTAGCCCTGGAAAGAAGATTATTGCTCGTTGAGATCTTAAAGATTCTCATAATAAATAAATAAATAAAAATAAAGCAACAGTAGTTAATACAGAACCAAATGAGGATACTACATTTCAATCTGTATACACATCTGGATAGTCTGAATATCGTCGCGGTATCCCACTTAATCCTAAAAAATGTTGAGGGAAAAAGGTAATGTTTACACCTAAAAACATAACATAAACCTGACTTAAAGATAGAATTGGGTTTAGTCCCAACCCAATAAATAAGGGATACCAATAATTAAAGGCTGCAAAGATAGCGAATACAGCTCCTATTCTAAGTACATAATGGAAATGAGCTACTACATAATAAGTATCATGAAGGACGATATCTAATGAAGAATTTGATAACACTAATCCAGTTAAACCCCCTATTGTAAATAGAAATAGAAACCCAATGGTCCATAATATGGCTGGTGAGTACAATACTTTTGAGCCATATATAGTAGCAAGTCATCTAAATACCTTGATTCCAGTTGGAACCGCAATTACTATGGTTGCAGCTGTAAAGTACGCCCGTGTATCAACATCTAGACCTACAGTGAATATATGATGTGCCCATACAATAAATCCTAATACTGCAATCCCAATTATGGCATAAATTATCCCAAGAGACCCAAAAGGTTCAATTTTTTTAGACCTACCTGATACAATATGGGAAATAGCACCAAAACCAGGTAAAATCAAAATATATACTTCTGGGTGTCCAAAAAACCAAAATAAATGTTGAAACAAAATAGGATCCCCCCCTCCTATAGGGTCAAAGAAAGTAGTATTTAAATTTCGATCTGTAAGTAATATTGTAATAGCTGCTGCTAAAACTGGTAATGATAATAATAATAAAATAGTAGTAATAACAACTGACCAAACAAATAATGGTACTCGTTCAGTTGTTATCCCTTTAGTTCGTATATTTATAATAGTCGAAATAAAATTTAGTGACCCTAAAATAGATGAGGCACCAGCTATATGTAATGAGAAGATGGCTATGTCAACGGATGGGCCTGAATGAGATACGGAGTCTGATAGTGGAGGATAAAGGGTTCACCCTGCACCTACACCACCCTCAATTAAGGATGACCTAAGCAATATGATTATTGAAGGGGGTAGTAATCAAAATCTTAAATTATTCAGACGAGGAAATGATATATCTACGGCTCCTACCATTAATGGCAGGAGTCAATTACCAAACCCACCAATTAGAATTGGTATAACTATAAAGAAGATTATAACCAACCCATGAGCCGTTACTAGTGAATTATACAATTGGTCGTCTCCAAGGAATCTTCCTGGCTGTGCTAATTCAATTCGAATAATTGATCTTATAGAAGAGCCTAACATAGCTGATCACGTTCCTAAAATAAAGTATAAAGTACCAATATCTTTATGTCTAGTAGAATATAGTCAACGCAT